CCAAAAACCTTCCCTCTTTGATTTATGTCAAATAACTCAGGATCAAATAGGTTTGGAATAGAAAGATTCCACCCCCCCAAGTAAAGAACTGTTACAAATAATGAAGAAATTAGTAGATTTAGATACGAAGCAACATAAAATAAGCCAAATTTTATACCTGAATATTCGGTTTGATAACCAGCTACTAATTCTTCTTCTGCTTCTGGTAAATCAAAAGGTAATCTCTCACACTCGGCTAGAGAAGAAATTATAAAAATGATAAACCCTATAGGTTGACGCCACAAATTCCATCCCCAAAAACCATATTTGGATTGTGTTTCAACTATATCAACTGTACTTAAACTGTTAGATAATCATAGTCGACAATAACATCACTGCTTTCATCGCTATTACAGAACCGTACATGAGATTTTCACCTCATACGGCTCCTCATAGGTCACAAATCAATCTAAGAACCTTTCAAGTTGGTAGGATCGATAGAGAATAAAACTCTTATCCTAAGGCCTAGAATTAGACTAATGGAATTCTGTCTGCTATATTTATAATTATAATAAAAAAGTGCTTCTGAATTGATCTCATATTTTAAGAATTTTCATTTTTCTTTTTTGATTAAAAACTTATCCTTGAATGAGAAAAAATACTTTTTAGAGGAATATCCCATAGATATTTCAACTTCTCGTTTTCGATTACGAAAAAGAATTTAGGCATTGCATAACAAGAATTGGATTTCGTTCCTATTCTCCTTTCTCAGAAAAGAGGTATTATTCGCATTATCAAAAGTAAAAGATTTCTTCGTTTTGATAGTTATTTACTTAATCGGTGGACAGGAACATACTCTGGGTCGAAATCGTGGGGAGTACTTCTTAAGAATTTCTACCAACTTAAAGCCCCAATTCGAATTCTTTTTCTATAACAAAAATATCCTATTGGATAATTTTCAGAATCTCCATTACTAATCCTTTGTGTATCTTGGTCTTCCTAACCATCCACTCGTTTTTTTAATCTTTCATTAGGATAATACATCTATGCTATGGTAATAGTATAGAAAAAACCCATACAATTGATCTTTTAAACCCGCTTCAAGTCATCAGCCAATCTTGGGGTAAACAGCCTTGACTGCTTATGTTTACTTTCACTTAATTCTTATTCTTGTACGTAGGAAATGAGATTTCATTCTTTTAACAGCAAGTTTGTAAGCCGTTTTATTTCACTCATAGAACTATCTGGTTTAATTCATCAACTCAATGATGAATAAAAAAATCGATATTCAAATCATTTGACTTTACTTGTTAGAAAGAAAAGAAATGGGGGAATTTTTATGTCTCACCGAATCACACGTAGAGATATTGATAATACACATAGAGTTAATGGTATTTCATAACTAATTGATTGAGCAGCAGCCCTTAATCCACCTAAAAAGGAATATTTATTATTTGATCCATATCCTGACATAAGCAATCCAACGGGAGCAAGACTTGAAATGGCGATCCATAAAAAAACACCAATACTAAGATCAGCTAGAATAAAGCGACAACTAAAGGGAATTATTGAATAACTTAGTAAAATGGATATGACTGCTATGGATGGACCAATACTGAATAAACGAGTATCTCCTCTAGATGGAAGAATATTTTCTTTGAAAAGTAGTTTTGTACCGTCGGCTAAAGCTTGAAGAATTCCCAAAGGCCCCGCGTATTCGGGTCCAATACGTTGCTGTATCCCTGCGGATATTTCTCTTTCTAACCAAACAATTACTAGAACACCCAGTGTGATTCCTAATACAAGAATGAAAATAGGGACAAGCATCCCTATGATTCCATAAAATTCTTTTAAGGATTCCAATCTGGAAAAAGAATGGATAGCTTCTATTTCTATTATATCAATTATCATTTCAACGATCAACTTCTCCCATAATGATATCTATACTACCTAGTATCGTCATAATATCAGCCAATTTCATTCTTTTAACTAACTGCGGAAGAATTTGCAAGTTGATAAACCCCGGCGGTCGGATTTTCCATCGCCAAGGAAAAACACTCTGATCTCCGATCAGAAAAATTCCCAATTCTCCTTTTGGTGCTTCGACTCTTACATAAAGTTCTTGCTTGGACAATTCAAAAGTGGGAGAAGGCTTTTTACTAATAAATCGATATTCAAAATCATTCCATTCAGGGTCTTTTATTCTATCAAAGCGCCGGCTTTCTAAATTCTCATACGGCCCCCCTGGAATTCCTTCCAAGGCTTGTTGGATTATTTTTATGGATTCTGTCATTTCACTAATTCGTACTAAATAACGAGCTAATGAATCCCCTTCTTTTTGCCATTGAATCTCCCAATCAAATTCGTCATAACACTCATAACGATCAACTTTACGAAGATCCCATTGTATTCCGGAAGCTCGTAGCATTGGCCCTGATAAACCCCAATTTAGTGCTTCTTCTCCGCCAATAATACCTACGCCTTCCACTCGTTCTAAAAAAATAGGATTTCGGGTAATAAGCTTTTGATATTCAGCAACCCCAGTTAAAAAATAATCGCAAAAATCCAAACATTTATCTACCCATCCATAAGGTAGATCAGCAGCGACCCCTCCGATACGAAAATAATTATGCATCATGCGCATACCGGTAGCAGCCTCGAATAGGTCATATATCAATTCTCGTTCTCGAAAAATATAGAAAAAGGGGGTCTGTGCCCCAATATCTGCCATAAAAGGGCCAAGCCATAACAAATGGGAAGCGATACGACTCAACTCCAGCATAATAGCTCTAATATAGCTAGCCCTTTTAGGTACTTGAATATTGCCTAGCTGTTCAGGTCCATTTACAGTTATTGCTTCTGTAAACATGGTAGCTAAATAATCCCAACGTGTTACATAAGGCAAATATTGTATAATTGTTCGATTTTCCGCAATTTTCTCCATTCCTCTATGTAAATAACCTAATATAGGTTCACAGTCAATAACATCTTCACCATCGAGAGTAACGATCAGTCGAAGAACACCATGCATTGATGGGTGGTGAGGCCCCATATTCACTATCATAAGGTCATTTCTTGTAATTGGTGTAATCATAAGTTTTTCCCGAGTCAGTCTTCCATGCATTTCTGAAAGTAAAAAGAAGTTCATTCAAATTTAAATGACTAAGCTCATCAAATGGTATCGTGCTTCAAATTAACGCGTTTTTATTTCTCGAATATCCAACTCATCAATTAATTCTTTATAGCGTCCTCTCCTTCTTTTTGACAAATAGGCTAGTAGTCGTTGACGTTTTCCCAAAATTTTGCGCAAACCTCTCTGAGATGAAAAGTCTTTTTTGTGCAATTCCAAATGTGAAGTAAGTCTCCTTATCTTCGTGGTGAAACTGAATACTTGAAATTCAACAGACCCTTTATTTTCTTCGTTTTCTTTTTGAGAAATAATCGAAATTACTGAATTTTTTACCATAAAAAAATGCTCCTTTTTCCTTGTCCAGATATGGATTTTACCGATCAGTAATAATAATGCTATTAGTTTTTATGTGGTATATACAATAATTTAATGCAAATAACTCCTAATTTTCTGAATTCAGACCAATCAATCAAATTTGAAATTCTATTTAGATAGGAATAGAAAACGATTGGTACATTTTCGCATCGAAAAATTTAGACCTAAAATTCAGAAGTTTCTGTTAATTCATTTCGAGATTTAATTGAGATATTAGTCAAAGTCATTTCATATTGGATACTCGAATGAGATGTGAGATAAGAAAAGCGCATGATCTGTCTATTTGTTTACTTTCATATACCCTAGAAATTATATTTTCTATTCTAGGGTATATAGAAATAGGATCTAGGATATATAGAACAAAGTGTATTATTCACAGAATTTCAATCACGGATACAGATGTATTCTTAACATACTGAAACGACTGCCATTATTGGTATCAAACCAATAACGATTCATACAAGCTAAATCTTCTAATCGATAATTAGGCCAAAGAAAGAGCTTTAATTTCATTAATTTCTTTTTCTCTCTATTAATATTGTCATGTGAAACTTGGATGCTGTTTGTTACGTTCTTTTCATTCCAAAATACTAGATTTCTATCTATAGAATTTATATTCTTTGAATTGAAACAAATTAGAATTCTCACTTTTCTACGACGTTTAAACGATAAAATATTTTCCGGAACAAGTAAATAAAAATGCTTTTTGTCTCTATTTGCGGTTATTCTTTGATGTGGTAAAATAGTTTCATCCAAATTTTTCTTAGAAACACATCTTTGCTCTTGATATTTTTGATTAATTTGATGCTTACTCTTATGAAGCAACGAAATACCTATGGTTTGGTACATAATAAATTGTCCGTCTTTTTTGCCAGACAGACGAAGTGGTTGTACAATCAATACTCCTTTCTTCATCAACTCTGAGAGAGTCAAATTCTTTTGAATCAACATTATATCCAAACTCATTTCTCTCTTTTGAATGGAGGATATAGTAATTTTTCTTGGATCTATCAGTCTAAGCAGGAGACAATAGATCTTGATATTATTGATCATTCTTTGATTCAAAGTTGCGTCCCATCTCAATTGAAAAAGCAAATAATGTTTCAGGAAGAAATCGAGTTCTGCTTCTGTATTGCTTTTGTATTGTTTTTTCTTTTTCCCCTTTTTCATGTCCGAGCTTGCATAATTTTCTTCAATATCTTTTTGTTGTGAGAAAACAGATCCGCGATCTCCTTGGCTTATGGGTTCGTCTTCATTTCGATGCTTTTTATTCGATGCTATCAACAAATTTATCTTTTTCTTTTCATTAATATTTATATTTTTACTGCTATTTAAATTTAAAAGAAGTAATTTGCTTGGTATAAACCAAGGTTTCATTTTATATGCCTTATAAAGTAACACAAATTCTGGGAAGAGCCAAAACTCCAGATCCGATATAGGACCCTTTAGCCTTTTTTCATTCATTCCCATCCAATCAAAAAACCCTTTGTGGGAATTTTGTGAATTGGTTTCTGGAATCATAAGATATAAAATAGTTTTTTTAGAAATTATTTGAGAGTTGTTAGTACGAATGTGCGCATTTTGATACCTATTGGTATCAATTAGGATCCAGGCCTCAATATCGACTTTTTGTCTAAGATAAAAATTGAAAATTTTCCAAGCAAAATATTTTCTATCAGCTGGTTTTTCCATATATGGAATATCAACCTGCCCTAGATCATTTGGAATAGGGATGTTCCTCCGTATATCAAAAAGGTTTGTTTTAGACCTGTTATAAGTATAAGAAATTTCTTGCTTCTTATTTCCTTGAAAGGGAGGTCTATAAAAAAAGCATTCCGGTTTATTTTCATAATTAATAAATTTATATGATAAAAGATTATATCTATAGTATTTTCGAAAATTTTCTTTTTCAGTAGATAATAAATATACTTCAGATTTTTTTTTGGAACCAACTAACAGGTCTTTTTCATATGAATGCTGCTTGCTAAAATTTGCCTTTTTGGCTATACAACGCTGGCGAACTCTATTTCGCCATTTTTCTGGTATTAATTTCGACCATCTGATCTGAGATAAATGGTATTGAAAATGCCCTTTTAACCAGTTTTTCCATTTATTAGTTTCATAGCGCGGAAGTTTCTTATTTGCTAATTTCGAATGATCCATTCCTTGTCTTTCAAAAGAATCCTTTATTTTAGACTTAAGAAAAGGGGGTATTCTTTGATTTTGATATTGAACAACAGATCTTACCGAGTTACTAATTTTTATTTGTGATAATTTGTAAAATACATATGCTTGTGACATGTAGGATAAGTCATAAAAAATACGTGAAGTTTCTTTAATATTTCGAATCTTATCAAGTGGCTTTTTTATAGCCGAAATAAACGAAATTGGAGTTTTCTTTTTTGTATTAATTGTTGCTTGTTTTCTTTCATTATTGTAAATAAATTTATCAATAAATTTTTTTGTTAATTTAAGAAAAAATTCTGTATTTATTCTGGGAATATTAATGATAGATACAAATATATCTGTATAGATTTTTTCAATGAAAATTTTTAAAAGGGAGGGTAATTTACAGATTAATCGAGCATTTCTTCTTTTTACTATTTGCCATTTTTCAAATCTTTTAGCATTAGAATTTGTTTTGTTAGGACTAAGATTTTGTATTCTTGGAGTTACTTTTTTTTTCTCTTTTGAGATTTTTTCTAGTTGATTTCGGATTGTACTTGTTCTATCAGTGACATCTTTCGTTTTTTTTTCTGTCAATGGAGAATTTGTCCAACTCGGAGATGCAATTTGACTAAATGATTCGTGAATTATCTCATTGCTTATCATGGAATCTTTTTCTTCTTTAAGTTCGTTCGATTTATATACTTCTCTTAATCTAAACAATAGAATTGGATTTACTTTTGAAAGTTCTTTTATTATTTTTTTTATAAAAAAAATACCTCCGAAAACCCATTTTTTGATTTCTTTTGAAACCTTTGGAAGTAATTTGGTTTTTTCTTTGAAAACTGTTAGAACTCGCAAATACTTCTTTTTTAATTTTTCAATTTGTTTTTTGAATTCCTTAAAAATGGGTTTAAAAAAAGAAGGACGTTTTCGGGGCGGACCAAAAGGAAGTTCTGCTTCCATTCCCCAAATTGTTAAAAAACAAAAATCATCTTTTTCTTTTTTCTTTTTCATTAGATCTTTCTGCGAGGATCGTAGTTTGGATTTGCGCCAAGGTTTCAGACAGAACGGAAACAATATTTTTATCTGAATACCATCTGTCAACCAATTTTTTGGAAATTCTGTTTCGGATAATGGAACCCCATTATAGGTACATTTAAGATGTACCTCTCTATTCCATTCCTGGAAATCCTCAGCCCATTCAGGAAGTTCGAATAGGAGTATACGGCCAATATTTTTTGTAATTATTAATAAAGGTAATAGAATACTTTTTCTAAAAATAGATTGAGTTAATAACATACAACCTCTTATTACTTGCGCAAGTGGAATGCTATCCCAGGCCTCTGCTATCTCTATTCGAACTTTTTCCTTTCTTTTGTTCTTTTCTTTTTTTTCTTCTCTTTTTGTTTGTTCTTTTGTATACTCTACCGTTTTGAATGCTTCTCCCTTACCCACCCAATTTCGAAAAAAAAGTTTAATCAATCCGGAGATATCAAAAGAAAAAAGAGGGGATTTTTGTAGTCTTTCAAAAAAAAGGAGGGAATGCACATTTGCTTGAAACAATTCTGAAATAACTATTTTACGTCTTTGAGCTCGCATAGAACCTTTGATTATATCCCGCCGAAAGTCTGATTGTTGTGAATAACGTATCAAAGCCACTTCGTCGATTTCATCGGGCATATTAGTATCCGTAATATTAGAATCACTATTCTCCCTGTTAGCAGTAAAAATTACTACACGTTTGCCCTTTCTTGAACGAATTTGATGATCTATTGGTACGTTTTCTTGATATTCTCCTGATTGTTGTTCTAAATCGGTAATTAATTTGTATGACCATCGGGGTATTT